AACGCGATATATAAAAAACAATCGATTTGAAAATGCGGTAAGAAATGAAATGTCACAATATTTTTTTTATACATGTCAAAATGATGGAAAACAAAGAATTTCTTTTACATATCCACCCAGTTTATCAATTTTCTGGGAAATGATACAAAGAAAGATTTCTTTGGATACAACAGAAAAATTCTTATATGATGATGAACTATCCAATAATTGGATTTCTACAAATGAACAAAAAAGAAACAGTTTAAGCAATGAATTAAATAATAGAATTACGGTTCTAGACAAAGACATTTTTTATATAGATGTACTCGATAAAAAAACAAGATTATGCTTAGAAAACAAAATAGTAAATTAATAAAAAAATGGATACATAGAATAAATACCAAAAAAGATACGAGGAGATTCGACCCCCTCCTACATACTTGATACCCTCCCCTACAAAAAAACTTGTAACACCAAAACCATTCGGAATCCCATCAATTATTCGTCTATCAAAAGAAGAAATTAGTTCAGCTAAAGCTCTTACACCCTTAATTAAGAATATTTCATAAAAAGCATCTATATAACCGCGGTTAGCAGACCAATTATATATTATATTTAATATTTTGTCCCCAAAAACTCGCTTTTGACCTTTTTTATCAAATGAATTGATTAAGTCAAAACTTTTTAACGATGAATAAATGGGTTTATACAAAAAGAAGGCTATAAATATTCCTAAAGAGGCTATACTCACCGAAAAAGTTGCATTTATCACAAAATCATACCAATCTACGGAATCATTCGAATTTGAATGTAAAAGATTTATAGATGGATTTAACCATTTAGTTAATATATCCAAATCCATTTCTTCTTTATTAAATGGAATTCCTATGAATCCAATAAAAAAAGTAAACAGAATCAATACAATCAGAGGAAATAACATAGTATTGTCCGATTCATGAGGATATAAAGAAATATTCTTATTGGCAAAATCAGTAATAGTAAGAAAAGGTCGCATCATTTTTCGGAAATTTCTATCAATTTGATATGGTTTTTTCGAAAAGAAATGAGTCTTTTCTTTATTATTCAGTGTTAATAAGGTTAATAAAGGAAATTTTGGATTAATCCTTTTGAATTCTTTTTTACCCCATAAAGATATTGAATAAAACGAACTACTTTTTTTTCCACTGTAATTTTTTAAAAAAAGGTTTAAATGGCCTTCAAACGTAAGTAAATAGATTCGAAACATATAAAATGCGGTTAATCCAGCTGTGAAATAAGCTATTATTGCAAAAATTGGCGAATAGATCCAACTATCATTAAGAATTTCATCTTTGGACCAAAAACAAGCAAGTGGTGGAATACCACAAAGAGAAAGTGTACCTATTAAAAAAGCATTTTTTGTAATTGGCACATGTTTTGTTAACCCCCCCATAAGAACCATATTCTGACTTTTATCCGGAGAATATCCAACAATAGTTTCCATTGAATGAATAAGAGATCCGGACCCTAAAAACAATAATGCTTTTGAATAAGCATGAGTAATCAAATGAAATAAAGCCGCTCGATAAGAACCCATACCTAGAGCTAACATCATATAACCCAATTGAGACATTGTAGAATAAGCTAAACTTCGCTTAATGTCTTTTTGAGCAAGAGCCAAAGTCGCGCCTAAAAGTACTGTTATTATACCTATAAAAGATATTCCATACATTATGTAAGGTATAACTATGAAAAGAGGAAGCAGTCGAGCGACTAGAAAAATTCCCGCTGCTACCATGGTAGCAGCATGTATAAGAGCTGAAATAGGGGTAGGTCCCTCCATAGCATCGGGTAACCATACATGAAGGGGAAATTGGGCAGATTTAGCAATTGCACCAGCAAATAATAAGAAAGCACATAAAATACAAAATAAGGAATTGACCTGATTAGCATTAATTAAGTTATTGAATATTTCAAACAAATCCCGAAATTCGAAACTACCTGTTATCCAATAAAGACCTAAAATTCCTAATAATAAACCAAAATCTCCTACACGATTAGTCACAAACGCTTTTTGACAAGCATTTGCGGCAATAGGCCTTGTGAACCAAAAACCTATTAATAGATATGAACACATTCCAACTAATTCCCAAAAAATATAAATTTGTATCAAATTTGAACTAGTAACTAAACCCAACATCGACGTATTGAAAAAACTCATATACGCAAAAAATCGCAAATATCCCTGATCATGAGACATATAATTATCACTATAAATAAGAACCAGAATTGCAACAGTAGTAATTAACATTGACATAATAGAAGTAAGTGGATCGAGCAAGTAGCCAAATTCTAACGAAAAATCATTATTAATGGTCCAAGACCAGACATATTGGTAAATAAAATTACTATTTATTTGCTGAATAGACAGATTCATCGAAAAAACCATAACTATACTTAACAACGAAATACTCGAAAAAGCCCATATCCGTCGAAGATTTTTTGTTGCTATCGGAAAAAAGAAAAGCCCAGCTGCTATTAACAAAGGAACTGGAAGTGGAAGTAAGGGTATGATCCATGCATATTGGTATATATGTTCCATAATAGAATAGAAAATTTTTATATTTTATTTTTTTTTATTTAATTAATATTTATTTTTTTGTTTACGATTCATAGGCTCTTGCCTCTTTTGAAAGAAATCAATAAAAAAATTAAGATATCTAATAACTTAAATCGAAATAGAATTTTTTTTTTGTTTTTTTTCAAGTCGATATCAAATATTAATATTGATGTGGAAGTATTTTTTTAATATTCAAACCACGAAATTATAATTGGTCAAATTCAAATAATGTATTTGTTAGTAAAAGTGAATACGTAAGAATAAACGCAAAATATTGCATAGGAAGATAAAACAAATTCCACTTTCATTTCGATTTAAGTGATTTCGAAAATATATTCAGAATTTCAGAATTAAAGGCTAAACAAAATCTTAAAATCTATTAAAAGATCTAATAAAGTCAATAATGATAAAAAAAATGAAATATTTTTATTAATTTATTTTGTAGGTTATTCACAATTAATAACTTATTTTATGCAAAATGATTTTATTGTCTTCTATTCCAAACAAAAACTTCTATTTTTTTAGTTATCGATTTTTTATATCGGTTACTTTAACTTTACTTTCTAGTTTCTATAACATAGAATAAAAAAATGCCTAAAATCCTAAAATCTTGGATCTTTTAAACAAATTCATTTATTGAGATCATTTCAATTTGAAAATAAAAAATTCGATATATTTTCAAAAATGAATTTAAGTTTTTCAATTTAAATCTAATTTAAAGGTTGGGTTATTAAAGTTTTCAATGCGATTTGCTACATACATGGAAATTAAATGTAACACAGCAAAATATAGAAAATATATTTCTAGTTTATAGTTATATTATGTTTTTCCATTTTCAAAAATTGAATAATAATAATAGAGGGTATCGTCTAGAATCTAAATACATAGATAATTAATAGAAAACAAAGATTCGTTTGAACACTAGATGTCTTTCACATACAAATCTAACACTGAATAATCCATTAAAATTGAAATGGCAGTTCCAAAAAAACGTACTTCGATTTACAAAAAGCGTATTCGAAAAAATCTTTGGAAAAAAAAGGGGCATTGGGCAGCGTTAAAAGCCTTTTCTTTAGCAAAATCTCTTGCTACTGGGAATTCCAAAAGTTTTTTTGTAAGAAAAATAAGTAATCAAACCTTGGAATAATCCAAATCCACGTGACTCAAAGAAAAAAGGTATACGAAATTCGGAATAATTTCCTTTTTTATTTAGAATCAAAAATATCGAAAAGAAACGATTTTAATTTTAAATTAAGTTTTGATTTACTAAATATTTCGAACTATATAAAATTGGGACTTTTTGTTTATGATATGGAAAATAACAACTCTTAAGCCGACCATAAAATAGTACTTTTTGTTTGAAAAACTATATATAGAGAATATTTCATCACCTTTTTTTTGAGTCTATTTTTGTTATTTATAAGATATAAGATGGGGATTTTTTTCCCCATCAACCCTTAATCAACCCTTTAAATATATTTATTTTGTCACAATACAATAAAAAAACTCAGAAAAGTTTTTTCTATCTATTTTGTAAAAAAAGACAAATAGAAAGTGGTTCAACTTTAAACTTCCGGAAGCATTATTTCTTGAAGTTGCTATATTCTCTATATTCCCCCGTTGAAAATAAATAAAAAGCCCTTTAAATTGAAAACTATATTTTAGTTTTACTTGAATATTATATATATGTGGAAAGAATTTTTTTTGTGTTTTTGAAAAACGTTTCAATAGAGATCCGGATTTTTTTATATGCTATATCCGGTTCAATACTTAACCGTAAAAATTCTACCAATTTGTTTATTTTGGATAAAAAACTATCTATTTAAAGAAAAAATCCTTTCGATGCCGTGTTGAATTTTGGATCCAAAATATTCGATTTTTTTATGTAGTGAAATAATCTATGTATTTGGTATTTGTTAGTTTTGAAATCAGCTAAAAAATTCTTTTTTTTATCAAAAAAAAAAAAAGAAAGTGAGAAAGACCTTTATTGAGGTCTATCCTGGGCTGAAAAGAAGAATCTTCTAGTTACAAGGTTTTATTTCAAGAAACCATAAACTATACAAAAGTCCGTTGACAAATTAAAAGAGTACTAGAAATTGAAAATTGATTTAAAAGACAAAAAAAATAACGAAAAAAGTTATTATTATCATGAATATGAACCATTTCAATTTTGGTTTGCAAATACTTTTGTAGTCATTTTTATTTAATTGAAATGGTTCAAAAAATCAAATATTAGATTGAATTAATCTCGACGAATAAATCAAAATGGGTTATTATGATTTCAAACAAGCCGCTATGGTGAAATCGGTAGACACGCTGCTCTTAGGAAGCAGTGCGAGAGCATCTCGGTTCGAGTCCGAGTGGCGGCATGACATTGTTGAAATTCTTAAAAAATTTCAACAGTCCTATAACCTATAATAAATAATGAAAATGCATTTTTTTTTTAATTTTATATTATGATTTTTTCCACTTTAGAGCATATTTTAACTCATATTTCCTTTTCAACGGTTTCCGTTGTAATTATACTCCATTTGATCACTTTATTAGTCAATGAAAAAGTAGGACTATATAATTCATTCGAAAACGGCATGATAGTTACTTTTTTCTGTCTAACAGGATTATTAATTACTCGTTGGGTTTATTGGAAACATTTACCATTAAGTGATCTATATGAATCATTAATCTTCCTTTCCTGGAGTTTCTACCTTATTCATTTGATTCCATATTTTTTAAAAAAAGAGAAAAATTCGTTAAGTGCAATAACTGCGCCAAGTGCTATTTTGACTCAAGGATTTGCTACGTCGGGCTTTTTAACAGAAATGCATCAATCCGCAATATTAGTACCCGCTCTCCAATCTCAATGGTTAATGATGCATGTAAGTATGATGGTATTAGGTTATGCAGCTCTTTTATGTGGATCATTATTATCAGTAACACTTCTAACGATTACATTTCAAAAATATATTTTTGATAAACGAAAATATGTATTAAATAAGTCATTTTTCTTCGCTGAGATTCAATACATGAATGAAAAAAGCAATAGTGTCCAAAACACTTCGCCCTTTTCTGTTCGAAATTATTACAGATCCCAATTGATTGAACAGCTGGATCATTGGAGTTATCGTGTTATTAGTCTAGGCTTTATCTTTTTAACTATGGGTATTCTTTCAGGAGCAGTATGGGCCAATGAGGCGTGGGGATCGTATTGGAATTGGGACCCCAAAGAAACTTGGGCATTTATCACTTGGACTGTATTTGCAATTTATTTACATATCCGAACAAATAGAAATTTTCGGAGTGCAAGTTCTGCAATTGTGGCGTTTATAGGTTTTCTTATAATTTGGATATGCTATTTTGGGGTCAATCTATTAGGAATAGGGCTACATAGTTATGGTTCATTTCCATTAACGCTTAATTAAATGGAAGAAAAGACCTTACAAATACAAATATAGGACAAGACATAAGCAAGTTTATTATAAGCAGGTGAGAACCGTTTAAATCATGATTTAAACGGTTCTCACAAACGTTAAACATGCCTAATTCGAATTGCGATTCAGTTTTGTTTCTTTGTTATGTAAAGAAAACTTACTTTTCATTTGATTAAATCAAATGAAAATAAATCTATCTATAAAAAAAATTCGATACAATAGCTTCCACTTTCTCAACTGATAGTGAGAGAACGAAATCTGGGTAAACTCCAATACCTAGTACTGGCAGAAAGATAGAAGTCGAAACAAACAACTCTCGCGGCCCAGCATCAAAAAAGTAAGAGTTTGTACTGTTAAATAATTTATATCCATAGAACATTTGACGTAACATAGATAATAAATAAATAGGAGTTAATACCATTCCAATTGCCATTCCAAAAATAATTAGTATTTTAGGTATTAATAGATATTTTTGGCTGGTAATTATTCCAAAAAATACTATTAATTCTGCAATGAAACCACTCATTCCCGGTAGTGCAAGGGAGGCCATTGAAAAGCTACTAAAGAGTGTGAATATTTTTGGCATTCGAATCGCTAGTCCGCCCATTTCGTCGAGATAAACAAGACGTATTCTATCGTAACTAGTTCCCGCTAAGAAAAAAAGTGCAGCACCAATAAATCCATGAGAAATTATTTGTAAAATGGCCCCATTAAGCCCCGTATCAGTTATAGAACTAATTCCTATAATTATGAAACCCATGTGAGATACAGAGGAATAGGCTATTCTTTTTTTTAAATTACGTTGCCCGGGAGATGTTGAAGCTGCATAGATTATTTGTATTGTGCCTATTATTATCAACCAAGGAGAAAATATAGAATGAGCGTGAGGTAATAATTCCATATTGATCCGAATCAATCCATATGCTCCCATTTTTAATAAGATTCCAGCTAGAAGCATACAAGTACTGTAATGTGCTTCTCCGTGGGTATCTGGTAACCATGTATGTAAAGGTATAATCGGCAATTTGACAGCAAAAGCAATAAAAAATCCAATATAGAATATTATTTCTAATGCTACAGGATACGATTGATTAATTAGTGTTTCCAAATTTAATGTCGGTTCATTGGAACCATATAAACCAATACCCAGAACTCCCAGTAATAGAAAAATGGAACCCCCTGCAGTATACAAAATAAATTTCGTAGCAGAGTAGAGACGTTTTTTTCCTCCCCACATGGATAAAAGTAGATAAACAGGAATTAATTCTAATTCCCACATTAGGAAAAAAAGTAAAAGGTCTCGGGACGAAAATGATCCTATTTGACCACTATACATTGCTAACATTAGGAAATGGAATAATCGAGAATCTCGAGTAACCGGCCAAGCCGCTAGAGTAGCTAAAGTGGTGATGAATCCCGTCAGTAAAATGGGTCCTATCGAAAGTCCGTCAATTCCTAATCTCCAATGGAAATCAAAAAATTGGATCCATTTATAATCTTCTGACAGTTGGATTAATGGATCGTCCGGTTGGAAATGATAACAAAACGCATAAGTTGTTAGAAGGAGCTCTAAAATGGATATACATATAGTATACCAGCGGATAACCTTATTTCCTCTATGAGGAAATAAGAAAATTAAAGAACCTGCAAATATGGGTAAAACTACAATTGTTGTTAACCAGGGAAAATAATTCATAGTAAAGACAAGATACACTTGGGCCAAAAAAACCCGTACCCAAAAAATATCTTTTTGGGTACGGGTTTTTGTCGGTAAAAAAAATCCAATGATAGAATAAATGGATTCAAATGGAATTTTCTGAAACGTATCAATAAGCTAGACCCATACTGCGAGTTGTTTCATGCCATAAATAAACTCGAACGCTTAAAAAATCTGTTGGACAAGCGGATTCACATCTCTTACAACCAACACAATCCTCGGTTCTTGGAGCAGAAGCTATTTGTTTAGCTTTACATCCATCCCAAGGTATCATTTCTAATACATCTGTGGGGCAAGCTCGAACACATTGAGTACATCCTATACATGTATCATAAATCTTAACTGAATGTGACATTGGATCTATAATTTTTTTAACTTCATTAATTTTCGATCTAGTTCTAGTTCTAGTAAAGTAAATGAAATACATCTTAAAATACCAGATGAATAAATTACCAGACGAATCGATGATTTCCCAGAAGTTCAATCTAATTCTGGATTGGATCGGCGACTTATTAGAATATTAGAAACTAAATATAAAATAGATAAATGTAAAAGAGGTCCAAAATACTTTGATTTCTTACATTTGTGAAAGTATATCTTAAAGTGTGATATCTAGGAATTTAATTTGAATTAATGATTATTCAAATTTCAATTTCTAGAATAAAATTTTAGACTAAAAAAATTAAAAAATAAATACTATAACTATTTATTCAATAAATTCGATTGATTGATACGAATTGATTTTCTGTTACGATAAATTGAAGAAACAATAGCCGGGCCAATAGCTGCTTCAGCGGCTGCAATAGCTATAACAAAAATTGAGAAAATATTTCCTTTTAATTGGCGACTATCAAAAAAATCAGAAAATGTTACAAAATTTAGATTAACTGCATTCAATATAAGTTCAAGACACATCAGAGCCCGAACCAAATTTCGACTCGTGACTAATCCATAAATGCCGATCGAAAATAAAAAAGCACTCAAAACAAGTACATGTTCGAGTATCATTGACCAACTCCTTATCAATCTCTATTCATTTGAATATGAACAACAATTAAAGCCATTTGATTAACTAGAATATAATAAGTTATAATACAAAAAAAAATGAAGAACAAAAAAATGATATGCTAATAGAATGATAATAGAATAATAAATTGAATTAAACCAATTTGATTGACTAGCATGAAAATGAATATGATAAAATATCATTTTTTTTGATTGCTATTTTAAAAAATCAAATGAATTATTATTGACGAGCCACGGCAATTGCACCTATTAAAGCAACTAAAAGAATTATTGAAATGAGTTCAAATGGAAGAAAAAAATCGGTTGATAAATGAATTCCTATTTGTTGACTAGCGGTTATCAGATCTTGTTCTAGAATCTGATTGGATTTTGTAGTCCAAATAATCCCATACCAGGACGTATTTAGAATAGTAATAGTTAATGAAACAAAAAGACTTGCACAAACCAATAAGGTAATCCCGTCCCCCACAGTCCACAGACGGAAATCTGTGTCATATTCCGGACCATTCATGAACATTACAGAAAATATTATTAATATATTTATAGCTCCCACATAAATAAGGAGTTGTGCAGAAGCTACAAAATGGGAATTTGCTAGAATATAGAATAAAGATATACAAACAAGAACCAATCCTAACGAAAAAGCAGAAAAAATTGTATTGGTAAATAATACTACTCCTAGACCACCTAATATAAGGCCCGACCCCAGAAAAACTAAAAGAAAATCATGTATTGGTCCAGGTAAATCCATTATATGTAAAATAAGAAATAAAAAAATCGGAATGTTTCATGATTTTATTGACTTGAACAGGAAAAAAAAGTTTATGCATTTTTTATTTTAAATCCTAATGCGTATCACTTGATGTGAGTAAAGTAAAGTTATTGAACCTATCGCATTGGTTTGGGTAGTTCGCAACTAAAACTATTTAAAACCATTCCAATTACAGTAAACATATTTAAAATCCAAATAAAGTTTCGATTTTCACCAATAACTAGGAATATTGAATAATCAAAAATTTATAGTTATTGAACAAGAAAAAAAAGAAATTTAATAATTGAGAATTGCTCTTCAATCACGGAATTGCTCTTTTGGTTGAGGTGAAGTCAAAATTGGTCGAATTGTGTAATCATCAGTTATTGATATTGGTAAACGGCCCAGAGCAATTTGATTATAATTTAATTCGTGACGATCATAAGTCGAAAGCTCATATTCTTCAGTCATTGATAAACAATTTGTTGGACAATACTCAACACAATTACCACAAAAAATACAAATTCCGAAATCAATGCTATAATTAAGCAACCGTTTCTTTCGAAGATCCGTTTCCAATTTCCAATCAACAACGGGTAAATCTATAGGACATGCACGAACACATACTTCACAAGCAATGCATTTATCAAATTCAAAATGAATTCGACCACGAAAACGCTCTGATGTGATCACTTTTTCATACGGATATTGAATAGTTACGGGTAAACGGTTAGCGTGGGATAAAGTAATCATAAAACCTTGACCAATGTACCTTGCCGCACGTATTGTTTGTTGACCATAATTGATGAACCCAGTTACCATAGGGAACATATAGTAAATATCAATAAAAAAAAATAAGATTTTGTTTCTTTCTCTTGTTTGTGACAAGTTGTGAATTAAGTTAGAGTGAATATAAAATATTCTTTTTTTTTAGAATTTATAATGAAAGGAGTTGGGAAGAAGTTGTTAATAATAGATTACCTAAAGAAATAGGTAAAAGAAATTTCCATCCAAGATTTAATAATTGGTCCATTCTCAGTCTAGGTAAAGTCCATCTTGTTGCGATAGGAATGAACAAGAACAAAAAAGTTTTAGCTAATGTAATGAAAATACTAATTGTCGTTCCAAAAACTCCATCTATTTTATTTATTTCAAAAACGCCAGAAATGACTATGTGTGGAATAGAAAGATTCCAACCACCCAAATAAAGAACGGTTACAAATAAAGAAGAGATTAGTAGATTTAGATAAGACGCAACATAAAATAAACCAAATTTAATACCGGAATATTCGGTTTGATAACCTGCTACTAATTCTTCTTCTGCTTCTGGTAAATCAAAAGGCAATCTCTCGCATTCAGCTAGAGAAGAAATTATAAAAACAATAAACCCTATAGGTTGCCGCCACAAATTCCATCCCAAAAAACCATATTTTGATTGTGCCTCAACTATATCAACTGTACTTAAACTGTTAGATAATCATAGTCGATGAGAAAATCACTCTTGTCATCGCTATTACAGAACCGTACATGAGATTTTCACCTCATACGGCTCCTCAAGAGCCATAAATAAATCTAAGGACTGATTGATATTCTTTAAATCTTCATATGCTTGTAGAAGAAGTAAATTTCAAATCAATCGAAAAATCCTGAATTAGACCAATGAAATTCTGTCTGCTATGCTCTAACAAATGCTTCGGAATTGATCTCATCCTTTACTTTAAACTAACTTTCAAGAATTTCAATTTTTTTTTAGTAATAACTTAATGCTTGAATATGGATATTGGAAAAATCTTTTTTTTTATAATTCCAGTTATATATTTTTATATTCATATTATCTTTTTTTTTTTCGACCTCTTATTTCCTGGATTTTTTTTAGTCTTAAAATAAAAAAGTAAAAGATTACTTCGTTCCTGATAGTTATTCACTTAATCAGTGGATAGGAGCATACTCTGGATCGGAATTTGTGGGAGTACTACTTGATCATTTCTACAAATTTAAAGCCTCAATTAGTATTTCTTTTATGTAAAAATATCTCGTCGGATAAGTTACACAATCTCTATTACAAATCCTTTGTGTACTTTGGTGTTCCTAACCATCCACTCATGTTTATTCAACCTCTATGGTAATTCATATCATCTATTTTTATACAGAGAAAAAAAAAAGAAAGTAAAAACTCCATAATTCGTTTCAACCCGCTTCAAGTCAGGATAACCAATCTTGGGGAAAACAGCCTTGACTGCTTATGTTTATTTTTGTTTAACCCTTGTACATAGGCAATGAGATTCAACTTTTTTACTGCAAATTTGAAAGCTGTTTTCTTTCACTCATCTAACTATCTGGTTTACTTTATCAACCCGATCAGTAACTAACAAAAAGGAAGATACTATTCAATCCATTTCATTTTTATTCTTAGAAACCCAAAATAAAAAAGAAATGAGGCAAGGGTAGACCCATGTTTCAACGAATCACACGTAGAGATATTGCTAACACACATAGAGTTAATGGTATTTCATAACTAATTGATTGAGCAGCTGCCCGTAGACCACCTAAAAAGGAATATTTATTATTTGATCCATATCCTGACATAAGAAGTCCAATTGGAGCAATACTTGAAATGGCAATCCATAAAAAAACACCAATACTTAAATCGGCTAGAACAAGTCGAGAACCAAAAGGAATTACTGAATAACTTAGTAGAATTGATATAACTGCTATAGAGGGTCCAATACTAAACAAATACGTATCCCCTCTAGACGGAAGAAGGTTTTCTTTAAAAAGTAGTTTTGTTCCGTCCGCCAGAGCTTGAAGAATTCCCAAAGGACCGGCATATTCAGGTCCAATACGTTGTTGTATACCCGCGGATATTTGTCTTTCTAACCACACAATTACTAGTACACCTATTGTGATTCCCAATACGAGAATCAAAATAGGGAAAAGCAGCCATATAGTCCCATAAACCTCTTTTAAGGATTCCAATCTGGAAAAAGAATTGATAGCTTGTACTTTTGTTATATCAATTATCATTTCAACGATCAACTTCTCCCATAATGATATCTATGCTACCTAGTATCGTCATAATATCAGCCAATTTCATTTTTTTAACTAACTGAGGAAGAATTTGCAAATTGATAAAACCCGGCGGGCGAATTTTCCATCGCCAAGGAAAAACACTCTGATCTCCTATCAAAAAGATTCCTAATTCGCCTTTTGGGGCTTCTACTCTTACATACAGTTCTTGTTTCGACAATTCAAAAGCAGGAGATGGTTTTTTACTAATGAATCGATATTCAAAATCATTCCATTCAGGATATTTTATTTTATTAAAGCGTCGAATTTCTAAATTTTCATAAGGACCCCCCGGAATTCCTTCTAACGCTTGTTGAATAATTTTTATAGATTCTGCCATTTCACTGATTCGGATTAAATAACGAGCTAATGAGTCTCCTTCTTTTTGCCATTGAACTTCCCAATCAAATTCGTCGTAACACTCATAATGATCAACTTTACGAAGATCCCATTGTATTCCGGAAGCTCGTAACATCGGTCCTGATAAACCCCAATTTATTGCTTCTTCTCCACTAATAATGCCTATGTTTTCAACTCGTTCTAAAAAAATAGGATTTCGCGTAATAAGTTGTTGGTATTCAGTAAGTCCTATTAAAAAATAATCACAAAAATCTAAACATTTATCTATCCACCCATAAGGTAGATCGGCAGCTACTCCTCCAATACGAAAATAATTATGCATCATTCTCATACCGGTGGCAGCTTCGAATAAATCATATATCAACTCTCTTTCTCTGAAAATATAGAAGAAGGGGGTCTGCGCACCAATATCTGCCATAAAGGGGCCGAGCCATAACAAATGAGAAGCTATACGACTTAATTCCAACATGATTACTCTGATATAGCTAGCCCTTTTAGGGACTTGAATATTTCCCAATTGTTCGGGTCCATTTACAGTTATTGCTTCTGTGAACATAGTAGCTAAATAATCCCAACGTGTTACATAAGGCAAATATTGTATAATTGTTCGGTTTTCCGCAATTTTTTCCATACCTCTGTGTAAATAACCCACTATTGGTTCACAGTCAATAACATCTTCACCGTCTAAAGTAACGATGAGTCGGAGAACGCCATGCATTGATGGATGGTGAGGGCCCATATTGACTATCATGAGGTCTTTTCTGGAAGTTGGTACAGTCATAGGTTTTTCCCCGATTCATTTTTTCACGAATTCATTTTTCCATGAATTGATGAAAACAAAAAAAGTTCATCAAAATTCAATTCAAGATCTAATAAATCAAATAATTCAAAACAACTCTTCAAATTAACGTCTTTTTAGTTCTCGAATGTTCAATTGGCTGATTAATTCTTTATAACGTATTCTGTTTTTATTTGACAAATAAGCCAGTAGTCGTTGACGTTTTCCCAGAATTTTTCGTAAACCTCTTTGTGATGAATAATCTTTTTTGTGCAATTCCAAATGTGAAGTAAGTCTTCGTATCTTATTGGTAAAACACAATACTTGAAATTCAACAGACCCCCTATTTTCTTCTTTTTTTTCATTCGAAATAACAGATATGAATGAATTTTGTTTCATAAATTCTTACTCTTTCTTACCTTTTTTATTTTTACAAAATATGGAATTTTACGGATCAGTAATAATAATGCCATCTGTTTTACTCTGTTATATACAATATCTTAACCTTATTTTATTGATACATTTTATCAAAGAAACTTAATAAATAAAATTCTCTTGATTCATTTCAAGATCCAATTGATAATTCATTGAATTAGTATTCATGTATCAGACTTGAATGTATGACAAGGCGTGTGTACATCTATTTCTCTATCAAATAATAGGGAATCTATAAGACAAATGTATCATAAATTTATTTTTAATTGTGGATACATATGGATTCGTAAGATACTAAAACGACTTCCGTTATTAGTATCAAACCAATAACGATTCATACAAGCTAAATCTTCCAATCTATAATTTGGCCAAAGAAATAATTTAAATTTTCTAAGTGTATTTTTATCTCGATCAATATCTTTGTTTTCATCAAAAAATGGACTACAATTTTTTACCTGAGTTCCATTATAAAATGTTGGGTTTGTATTCATACCTTTATTATTATTCCTTGAATTTAAACAAATTAGAATTCTCAATTCTCTTCGACGCCTAGGAGATAAAATATTTTCAGGAGCAAGCAAGTCAAAACGGTTTTTGTCTCGTTCACCGAAAATGCTTTTATCAACATTTTGACTATATCGTTTTTGATTTTTTTGGTATTTACTCTTATGCACCAATGAAATACCTATCGTTTGATATATAATAAATTGGCCGTTGTCTTTTACAGACAGACGAAACGGTTCAATAATGAGTAGTCCCCTTTCCGCCAATTCTCTACAAATTAAATCCTCGTTACGTGGTAGTATATCTAAATTCATTTCTCTTTTTTCTACAGCGGAGATAGCAATTTCTATTGGATTTATCAATTTAAGCAGGAAACAATATACTTTGATATTATTCAGCAGTTTTTTCTCCAAGGTTTTGTCCCATCTCAGTTGAACAAGCCAATATCTTTTCAGTACGAGATCCATTTCTGTTTCTATACCACTCTTGGATTGTTTTTTCTTTTTAGGCTTTTTCAGATCTGATCCTATATAATCTTCTTCAATATCTTTTTGTCCATTTGAGAAAACAGATTCAGAGTTGTCTTGACCATCTGATCCAAGAGTTTCTTTACTTATAAATTCATTTTCGCCTTGATTCTTATTTTTTAATTCAAAATATTTTTTTTCATTTGAAGGTATAAAGGGATTCGTTTTTTTATTTCTATTGATGTTTTTATTTTCACTAAAATTTTCGCTTACATTCGAATTTGAAAAAAGAAAATTTATTGGTATAAACCAAGGTTTCATTTTATATGCATTATAAAAGAAGAGAAATTCGGAGAAAAACCAAAATTCTAGATTTGATATGGGACGACTTAGTATTTCTTCATTCATTCCCATCCAATCCAAAACGTTTTTTTTTTGATGGGGTTGGTTGATTTCTTGATAAATTGGTGTGTAAAAAATACCTTTCTTATCAATTTTATCAACAATTTGATAACTCTTAAGTTCAGTTTTAGTATTTTCATTCCTGCCAATACTGATATCGACCCAGGCCTCAATGTCGACTTTCTTTCGAAGACAAAAATGAATAATTTTCAAATCCAAAAATTTTCTATCGGTCTTTTTCTCTATATCTATATCCATAATATTTTTTATTCCTAAATAATTAGTGATAGGGATATTCCACCACATGTCAATGAATTTGTCTTTATTTAGGTTGTAATTATAAATATAAGAAAATTCATTGGTCTTATTTACTTGGAATGGGCTCCCATAACTATATGTATATGAATTGTTTTTATCTTCATAATAAAGAAATTTATATGATAAAACATCATATCTATAGTTCTTTTTAAAATTTGCTTTTTTATTTGGCAATAAGAATAAAAAGTTTTCAATATTATTTGTATTTTCAATAGCAAAATGTTCAGTTATTCTATTCCGCACTTTTTGGGGTACTAATTGAGACCATTTTATCTGGGATAAATCATATTGATAATTACTTTGCAATTTTAACCAGTTTTTCCATTGATTCATTCCAGAATTCGGAAGTTTTTTAGTCTTTAGCTCGGAATGAGTTATTCCTTGGGTTCCAAAATAATCTTTTATTTCATTTTTAAGAAATAACGACATTCCGCGATACTGAAGAACAGATCTTACCTTGTATAAGTCAAAAATCGGGGTTTGAGATAATTTGTAAAATACGTAGGCTTGTGACAAAAAAGCCAAATTAGAAAAAATATTCGAATTCTTATTAATCTCGTCATTACTAAAAAACAGCAAAAATGCTTTTTTTATATTCGAAATAAACGAATTTTTTTTTTTATTTGTTTTCTCAAGCCTTTCATGATTTTTTTCATTTTCCTTAGTGTAAATGGATTTATCAATCCAGTTTTTTGTTGATTCAAGAAAAAGTTGTGTATTAATTCTGGGAATATTAATGATGGATAGAAATATATCGACGTATATTTTTTCGCTAAAAAATTTAAAAATATAATTTATTTTACGGATTAATCGAACATTTCCTCTTTTTAATATTTGACCCATATTTTTAAACGATTCGAATCGTTTCGTACTATAATGTGTTTTGTTAGAATTAATATTTAATTTTCTATTGTCTTTTGATATTTTTTCTATTTTTTTTTTGATTGTCCTTGTTCGATTAGCCAAATCTTTTATTTTTTTTTCTGGCACTGAAGAATTTGTCCGATTCAGGAATCGAGTTTGAATGGACGATTCATGAATCATATGATTAGTAATTATCGAATCTTTTTCTTTTTTTATTTCCCTAGATTCTTCGCTCAATCCAAATCCTAGAATTCGATTTCCCTTTAACATTATTTTTATTTTTTTAAAAAATGGAAGGATTTTCATAATCCAAATTTTTCTTCCATTTGGAAACTTTCGAATATTTTTGCCTAATTGTTTAAAAATACGATTAAAAAAAGAAGGGTGTTTTCGGGGAGGACCAAAAAGAATGTCAGTTTCTGTTCCCAAAACTGTTAAAAAACAATAATCATCTGTTTGATTTTGTTTTTTTATTAGATCTCGGGATGTGTGCCAAGGTTTTAGATAGAAAGGAAATACTATCTTTATCTGAATACCATCTGTTAACCAGTTTTTAGGAAATTCGGTTTCTGATAATTGAACACCATTATAGGTACATTTAATATGTCGTTCTTTACTCCAGTCATCGAAATCTTCAGACCATTCAGCACGTTGGAATAATAGTAGACGAACAATATTTTTTGCTATTATCAATAAAGGAATTAGAATATATTTTCTAAAAATGGACTGAGTCATTAACATCAAACCCCTTAGTATTTGAGCAAACGGGATGGTATCCCAGGTTTCGGCTACTTTTATTCGTTTAT